GTCCCAACCCTATTAACATAGGAACTGGAAGTGGAAGAAAAGGTATTATCCACGCATATTGATATGTCTGTTCCATAAAAAAAGTTTTTTATTCTTAATTAATTGTTTCCGATTCACCGGATCTTACCTTTCGAAAAAGTCAATAAAAAATCAAGATATGCACTAACTGATTTAAGAAGTTTATATTAGTATTTATTAATATTAATTATTCTGAGTCTTTTCAAAACCGTTCAAATATTCAAAAAAGAAGTTACAATTGGTCAAATGATATGACCAAGTGACATATAAAAAAACGAACACTTATAATATAATAGGAAAATAAAAATATAATAATTTATCGTAATCGTAATCAAAATTTATATTCATAGAGCAAGGATAAAAATTTAGCCTAAAAAGAGTACTTGATGCTGATACAAATTATAAGATTAACTAAGGTCATCGGTCTAATGAAAAAACTCTTGATTTTAGTTAGTTTATTTCAATTCATTAACTAATTTTCAATTAATTAACTAATTCATTATGGGATTGATTGTTTTCCATTTCAATCAAAACAATTTATTAGTAAAGTTTAGAAAAATATGGAACTAAAATGAACTTTTTAGCGAGAAAGGATCAAAAATGACTGAGATCCTTTTTTATCAAACCACGTATCTTTTAACAGATTTATTACTAGTCTCATTCGAATTTTAAAATGGAATTTAGTTGTATTTTTTTCTAGTTTGACTATCTATTTATTAGTCAAAAGTACAATCCTGGTATTTTATTAGATGTAAATCAAGTATAGAATGCCGAAAATAAAGGTCTTTTAGATTCTTTTTTTATTTTATTAAGTTTGATTTGATTTCTATGACATGCAGATTCTAAAGATATAACTTTGAGAGATAAACAACGCGAACTAATAGTTCCAAACCAAAAAAAAAAATTTTGGTTTTACGGAATATTTTGTTATTTCGAGTCATTTTTGATCCAGTTTTCATGGATCTTTGACATATCTATATTTCTTTTTTATGAAGAGAATATTATATTATTTAGAGAAAAAATAGATAATGAATAAGAATAATAATAGAACAATAGATGTCTTTCACATCCAACTATAACAATGAGTAACTTCTTCATTTTTAAATGGCAGTTCCAAAAAAACGTACTTCGATATCAAAAAAGCGTATTCGTAAAAATATTTGGAAAATGAAAGGATATTGGGCGTCGTTAAAAGCTTTGTCATTAGGGAAATCTCTTTCTACCGGGAATTCAAAAAGTTTTTTTGTACGACAAACAAATAAGTCCTAAAATATTGGAATAATCGAAATGCATTTGATTCAAAAAATTGGATCAGTAATTTGTTAATATAAAATCTTTGTATGTTTTCACTCATATTTTGGTGGTGGGGAGTCTTTTTTTCCCCATCGACCTTTACAATTCCAATAAATAAAATTTTTTATCTTTTTCGGGAAGGCAGATTGTTGAAACTAATGGATTCCATGTTAAAAACTAACTTCTTAATTTATTGCATTTACGATATGTAATGGATTTACCATATATCTCCAATTTTCAGATCATCAATAAAAGAATCAATAAAAGAACTAGATTGTTGAGATATTATTATATTATGTACAAGTGTCAATTTGCAGTACTCCAAATACAAAATAGTTTTAGATTCATTGAGAAAATTGCTTTTTTGTTTCAAATTTATGATTATGAAATCAGATAAACCAGAAATAATGACATGACAATAAGCGTAAAAAATGAAAAAAGTTTTTTTTCTAGCGAGAGATTTCTATAGCTGCAAGAGTTCGATTTTAGAATCGCATAAACTACGTAAAAAGCCCTAAGATAAATGGACACTTAAAGGAAAATAAATGAAACTAATGAATCTTCAAATTGACTTTTGAACTCATTTTTTTATCAATTTCATTTTTACTAAAAAAACATATTTGATTGAATTGACTTGTTCAATCTCGACTATTGAATATAAATAGGCTATTATGAATTCGAGCAAGCCGCTATGGTGAAATCGGTAGACACGCTGCTCTTAGGAAGCAGTGCTAGAGCATCTCGGTTCGAGTCCGAGTGGCGGCATGCCATCTTCTAAACGAGATCTAATAGATCCTATAATAAAAATAAATTAAATTCCCAATAATGAATATTAATATGGGGGATCCCCACCTTTTTTCTTTTTTATGATATTTTCAACTTTAGAGCATATATTAAATCATATTTCCTTTTCTATTGTTTCAATTGTGATTACAATTTATTTGATAACCTTATTGGGCAATGAAATCATAAAACCATATGATTCGTCAGAAAAGGGGATGCTAGCTACTTTTTTATGTCTAACAGGATTATTAATCACTCGTTGGGTTTATTCGGGCCATTTCCCACTAAGTGATTTATATGAATCATTCATTTTTCTTTCATGGAGTTTCTCCCTTATTCATATAGTGCCCTATTTTAAAAAACAAAAAAATTATTTAACCACAATAACTGCCTCAAGTACTATTTT